GAACCAATTCTTGGTACAGGTTTTGCCATATTTTATCATCTCATAAATATAAGTCAGAGATATATGGATATATCCATTTCATGTCAAAACGGATCCTTTCTTTTTTTTTTATTTGTATATCCAGTCTCTTAGAAAGTCTCTTTTATTTTAGAAAGATTATCCTTGTCTTTGTTTATGTCTCGGGTTGGTACAAATTACTATAATTCGTCCCCGTCTACGGATCAGTCGACATTTTTCACAAATTTTACGAACAGAGGCTCTTATTTTCATATTTGTCATTCCTTAACTTAATTTCGAATTTACTTATTGGAAGAAAATAAGTTTCTTGAAATTTTCAACTTTCGAATTGTATCTTTTCGAAAGCAATATTGAAGTTGAAAAAATAAATCAACTAATCGTTTGAATCCTTGTTTCAGAGTCTATAAATTATATGCCCTTTGGTTGAATCATAACGACTTATTTAAATTTTTACTCTATCTTCCAGTAGTATACGTATAAAACTACGCCGAATCCTTCCTGAACCATAACCTAGAATCCGATCTTCATTATCTAATCGAATCTTAAGTATACCATTCGAAAGTGATTCAGTAATTAAATTTTCATGAATCCATTTTTTTCCTTTTATTCCAGGTAAAACAAAACCTCTTTGAAGTATTAACTAATGTAGTAGGAGAGTTATATTAGAAACCCGTTTTTTTTTCACAAATTAATAGGAAAGTTCCATATCTAAGTTGGATATAAGAAAGCTTACCATATATAACATAAAATTTCTCCGCCAATTCCTTCTAGTCGGGCCTCTCTGTCCGTTATTATACCCCGAGAAGTGGAAAGAATTACAATTCCCATCCCGCCTAAAATTCTAGGAATTCGTTGATAGTTCGAATAGATTCGTAGACCGGGTCGACTGATCCGTTTTAAATTTAAAACAGTTTTATATGGCCCTTTCCTATTCCTTCTATGTCGTAGGGTTAAAACCAAAAAATATTTGTTGCTTTCCTGATGTTTCCTCACGTTTTCAATAAAACCTTCTCTTAACAGTATTTTAAGAAGGTTTTCGGTGATGTTAGTAGATGGTATTCGAACCGTTCCTTTTCTATTCATGTCAGCGTTTCGTATAGAAGTTATTATATCAGCAATAGTGTCTTTACCCATGATAAACTAAAATTATTGTTGCCCCCGAATTTTGATATGATCAACATGTTTTTTTTCTTTATATATTTTTTTTATGATATGAATTGTTAAAGATATATGCGTGAGAAAAATCTACTAATTCATTTTATCTATTTTATTCATATTTTATTCAAATGCTATAATTATATTATATTGGAGTCTCATCTTTATTATACTTATAGTACTTCAGGTGCTAATGAAACTATTTTAGTGAAATTTAACTGTCTCAATTCCCGTGCGATCGCACCAAAAATTCTAGTTCCTTTGGGATTTCCTTCTTGATCAATAACAACCGCAGCATTGTCATCATATCGTAGTATCATACCATTGTCACGTTTGAGTTCTTTACAAGTACGTACAATTACAGCTCTGATCACTTCAGATTTTTCTAAAGGTGTATTTGGTATTGCTTCCTTGATTACAGCAACAATAACGTCACCAATATGAGCATATCGTCGATTACTAGCTCCTATGATTCGAATACACATCAATTCTCGGGCCCCGCTGTTGTCCGCTACATTTAAATGGGTTTGAGGTTGAATCATATCATTTTTTTTATTTGCTCTTTTGATGCAAAGGGGCGAATTAAAAAAAAAAGAAATATTGTTTGTCCAAAATAAATAAAAAAAAAAAAAAGAAACCTACAATTTTTTTTTTTCATTCCAAAGACTTCTTTCCTTTGGTTCTACATTCCTATCCTGAAATAATTAATTGAGTTCGTATAGGCATTTTGGATCCCGCTATTGAAATAGCCCTTCTGGCTACATTTTCTGCTACTCCGCCCATTTCATAAAGTATTCTACCCGGTTTAACGATAGCTACCCAATATTCGGGAGATCCTTTCCCTGAACCCATACGCGTTTCTGCGGGTCTTACTGTAACTGGTTTGTCTGGAAATATACGTACCCATATTTTTCCACCGCGGCGCACGTTTCGTGTCATTGCTCGCCGCCCTGCTTCTATTTGTCTAGATGTGATCCACGCGGGTTCAAGTGCCTGAAGAGCATATCTACCGAAGCAAATACGATTACCTCTATAAGATATTCCTTTCATTCTTCCTCTATGTTGTTTACGGAATCTGGTTCTTTTGGGGTTATAGTTGATGGTTGTTTCTCAATTAATTCCATCTCTACTACAGAACCGGACATGAGAGTTTCTTCTCATCCAGCTCCTCGCGAATGAAACAATTATAAAATAATATAGATGTATTTAATGATATTTTAGATAATATAATCTCATTTTTTTATAACGAGTCTTTATTTGGTTTTGTCTTTTTTATTATCATATCGGATCGACAAAAATTTTTAAATCCAATAAAATAAAAACTTTC